ATCAAAAATAATATAAATATAAAAGAGCAAAAAACCAATAATCATAAAAAGATTTCAATATATATACGAAACTATTCTTTGAATCCAGTCAATTCAGATTATTCCAGTGTTTGTATTTGTTGTACAAAAAAACTTTTTGAGTTCCCCGTAGAAAGAGATTTCGCTAACGAAAAAGCTTTCAATGCTGCCCAATATCCCTTCTCCTTCCAAATTGTTTTCCGAATCCTTTTTTTTGATATAGAAGTGCGTTTTTTTGGAGCTGCCATTCAAAAATTATACTAGTTTATTCATTGCTATAGTTGGATGTGAAAGACATCTATTGTTCAAAATGAATTGTTCTTTAATTAACCATATATTTATCTTATCTATTTGTTTTTCTAAATTATACCATTCTACTCCTTTTCATAAAAAAATGCGGATATGTAAAAATCACATAGTCTTTTTTTTGTTCCTAGTAATCTTTTATGTAATTCTTACAAAAAAACTATCTTTTTATATCTCGGTCTATTTTCATCGTATTGCATTTATACATGGAATAAACTACATCGAAAAAGTTTAAGAACCCAACCCTTATCTTTATCCTGCTTACTTGGTCGTTTAAAAGATACATGATTTTGAAAAATCATGTATCTTAATTCCTTTTTTCTATTTAAAGTAAACTCTTGAATATCATAAACTTTTTTACAAATTTTTTCCAAAGATAGATGTCTTTTTGTTGGAATGGAAAATAATCAATTAGTGTCAAAACGAATTAATGATTCGGAATCAAAAACGACAAAAAAAAGTGGATTTTTCACTAGTAATTTGGTCATATCATTTGACCCATTTTCACTTCGTACTTTGAACTATTATAAATATTAGACAAAAATTCAGAATAATTAACAATAGAAAATTCTATTTCTATCTTAATCTGAATTTTTTTATTAACTGAACCCTTTCAAAAGAGATAAAATTGGCGAATAAGAAACAAAACTCATTAAGAATTAAGAAGAAGTTTTTTCTTTTTTTTTTTTTTTATTTTTGTATGGAACATACACATCAATATTCATGGATCATACCTTTCATTCCACTTCCAGTTCCTATGTTAATAGGAGTGGGACTTCTCCTTTTTCCCACGGCAACAAAAAATATTCGCCGTATGTGGGCTTTTCCTAGTGTTTTATTATTAAGTATAGTTATGATTTTTTCAGTGGATCTGTCTATTCATCAAATCAATAACAGTTCTATCTATCAATATGTATGGTCTTGGACTATAAATAATGATCTTTCTTTAGAGTTTGGCTACTTGATCGATTCACTTACCTCTATTATGTCAATATTAATCACTACTGTTGGAATTCTGGTTCTTATTTATAGTGACAATTATATGTCTCATGATGAAGGATATTTGAGATTTTTTGCTTATATGAGTTTTTTTAATACTTCAATGTTGGGATTGGTTACTAGTTCGAATTTGATACAAATTTATATTTTTTGGGAATTAGTTGGAATGTGTTCTTATCTATTAATAGGTTTTTGGTTCACACGCCCTATTGCGGCAAATGCTTGTCAAAAAGCGTTTGTAACTAATCGGGTAGGGGATTTTTGTTTATTATTGGGAATTTTAGGTCTTTATTGGATAACGGGTAGTTTGGAATTTCGGGATTTGTTTGAAATATTAAATAACTTGATTTATAATAATGAGGTTAATCTTTTATTAGTTACTTTGTGTGCCTTCCTGTTATTTGGCGGTTCAGTTGCTAAATCCGCCCAATTCCCCCTTCATGTATGGTTACCGGATGCTATGGAAGGGCCCACCCCTATTTCCGCTCTTATCCATGCTGCTACTATGGTAGCGGCGGGAATTTTTCTTGTAGCCCGGCTTCTTCCTCTTTTTAGAGTTATACCTTCCATAATGAATGGAATAGCTTTCATCGGGATAATAACTGTAGTATTAGGAGCTACTTTAGCTCTTGCTCAAAAGGATATTAAGAGAAGTTTGGCCTATTCTACAATGTCTCAATTGGGTTATATGATGTTAGCTCTAGGTATGGGCTCTTATCGAGCCGCTTTATTTCATTTGATTACTCATGCTTATTCAAAAGCATTGTTGTTTTTAGGATCCGGATCCATTATTCATTCAATGGAAGCTATTGTTGGATATTCTCCAGATAAAAGTCAAAATATGGTTCTTATGGGCGGTTTAACAAAACATGTGCCAATTACAAAAACTGCTTTTTTAGTGGGTACACTTTCTCTTTGTGGTATTCCTCCCTTTGCCTGTTTTTGGTCCAAAGATGAAATTCTTAATGATAGTTGGTTGTATTCACCAATTTTCGCAATAATAGCTTGTTCCACAGCAGGATTAACCGCATTTTATATGTTTCGGATCTATTTACTTGTTTTTGAAGGATATTTAAACGTTAATTTTAAAAATTACAATGGAAAAAAAAATAGCTCATTCCATTCAATATCTTTATGGGGTAAAGAAAAAGAAGCGAAAAAAAAAATGCATTTATTA